CCTTTTCTAAGCGGGGACAAAATGAAACGACCATAATAAAGACGCTTACTATCTACTCTTGATTCAACACACTTCCACTGTAGTGTTTGAGTGGATCCTGCTACCTCCTCTCGAACCATAATAGACTAGTATTATTATTTGATCATTGAATCGTTTATTTCTCTTGAAAGCGGTTTAATTCTTTTACAGACGTCTTTTTTTAGGAGGTCGACATCCATTATGCGGCATAGGTGTTACATCGCGTATACAACTTAATCGTACACCACTTTTAGCAATGGCTCGTAATGCGGCATCTCTTCCACTACCAGCACCCTTTACCATAACTTCTGCTCGTTGCAAACCCACTGTACGAATAGCATCTACTGCTGTTCTTTGACCAGCATAGGGTGATGCTTTTCTTGAGCTTTTGAATCCACAAGTACCCGCGGAGGACCAGAAAACCACCCGACCCTGCGGGTCTGTAACAGTTATAATGGTATTGTTGAAACTAGCTTGAACATGAATAACTCCTTTTGTTATTCTACGTGCACTCTTCCGTAAACTAAAACGCGCATTCCTACGCAAACCAATACGCACTTTCCTACGTGAACCAATTTTTGGTATAGCTTTTGTCATATTTTATTATCTCATAAATATGAGTTAGAAATAACAAAAAGAAAAAAAATACAAAGATATCCGTTTCAGGGTAAAATATATCCTTTACTTTCATTTTTTTATTTGGAATTTTGACATTTCCGCGGGTACTTTTTTTACTTTCTAAAAAGTAAAGTTCTTTTTCGAAAGATTACCCCTGTCTTTGTTTATGCTTCGGATTGGAACAAATGACTCTAATTCGTCCACGCCTACGAATCAGTCGACATTTTGTACAAATTTTACGAACAGAAGCTCTTATTTTCATATTTCCGTATTCCTTTCTTAAACTATGAATCTAATCTTTGGGAAAAAATAAGTCTCTTCGCTTGAATTTTGGAACTTTGAATTTATTACCTTAGAAAAAAAAAAAGAAAAACCTAATCCTTTGAATCTTTGGTATCCTTCAAATCTTCGGTATCCTTCAAATCTTCGGTATCCTTCGAGTCTTCGGTACGCTTCGAATCCTTATGGGGAAGTCTATAAATTATACGTCCCTTGCTTGAATCATAACGACTTACTTCAATTTTGACCCTATCCCCCATCAGTATTCGTATAGAACTAGACCGGATCTTTCCTGAAATATAGCCCAGGATGATGGTGTCATTCTCTAGGCGAACGCGGAACATTCCGTTGGGTAGGGCTTCCGTAACTAAACCTTCGAAAGTGACTTTTGCTTCTCTCGGGTTTTTTTTTTCTCTCCTATTTTTTTTTTCTGTCATATTTTTTTTTTTCTCCTATTTTTCTATTTTGATTTTCAAATAAAAAAAAACGTTGTATTTTTATTTGAAAAATAGGAAGTTCGAGATAGAATTCGGGTACTATAGGAGGGGCGATTACCATATATAACATAAAACTTCTCCCCCAATTCTGTTTAGTCGAGCTTCTCGATCTGTCATTATACCTCGAGAAGTAGAAAGAATAGCAATTCCCATTCCGCCCAAAACTTTAGGAATTCCTTGATAGTTGGCATAAATTCGTAAGCCGGGTCGGCTGATACGCTTTAAAAAGGTTCTAGTTCTATATATTCCTTTTCTAGTCTTTCTCTTTTGATGTCGCAAAGTTGAAACCAAGAAATATCTGTTACTTTCCTGATGTTTCCGAACACTTTCAATAAAACCCTCTCGTAGAAGTATTTTAACAATGTTTTCGGTAATATTTGTAGATACTACTCGAACTGTTCCTTTTTTATTCATGTCCGCGTTTCTTATAGAGGTTAGTAAATCAGCAATAGTGTCCTTGCCCATAAGACTCTAATTCTAGGTTCCTCCTAATTTTTCTATAATCAACATGTTTTCTTTTTTTTTTTTTCTTTTAATTTTGGATTTTAAAGCATATACGTGAAACACAATCTACTAATTTTTTCTTTGATCTATATCTTGCCTACTAGTATTTATAATACTTCAGGAGCTAATGAAACTATTTTAGTAAAATTCAATTCTCTCAATTCCTCGGCGATCGCGCCAAAAACTCGAGTTCCTTTTGGATTTCCTTTTTGATCAATGATAACCGCTGCATTGTCATCATAGCGTATTATTATACCGTCTTCGCATTTGAACTCTTTACATGTACGTACAATTACAGCTCGAATTACTTCGGATCTTTCTAGAGGCATTTGGGGCACTGCGTCTTTGATTACAGCAACAATAACATCACCAATACGAGCATATCGCTGATTACTAGCAGCTCCTATGACTCGAATACACATCAATTTTCGAGCTCCACTGTTATCTGCTACATTTAAAAGGGTCTGAGATTGAATCATATTATTTTGATTTCAATTTGTTATTTCAATGCAAAAGGATGAAAGAAATATTGTCTTTCCAGAAAGAAAAACCTGGTTTTTTTATCTTCAATACTCCTTTTTTGGGGTTCTATATCTCTAATCGAAGAAATTGACTTCGTATGGGCATTTTACTGGCAGCTATGGAGATAGCTGCTCTAGCTACAGTTTCGGATACTCCGCCCATTTCATAAAGTATTCGACCTGGTTTAACAACGGCTACCCAATATTCGGGGGATCCCTTTCCTGAGCCCATACGTGTTTCCGTGGGTCTTAGTGTAACCGGTTTGTCGGGAAATATACGTACCCATAGTTTTCCACCACGACGTGCATATCGTGTCATTGCTCTTCGTCCTGCTTCTATCTGTCTCGACGTGATCCAAGCGGGTTCAAGTGCTTGAAGAGCATATCTACCAAAACAAATACGATTGCCTCGGCAGGATTTTCCCTTCATTCTTCCTCTATGTTGTTTACGAAATCTGGTTCTTTTGGGGTTATAGTCGATGGTTCTTTCTTAGTTCCATCTCTACTGCAAAACTGGACATGAGAGTTTCTTCTCATCCAGCTCCTCGCGAATGAAATGAGAAAGCATGCAAATTTCTCTAATTCCATAATATTCAAAAATATTACGGATAGATGCACATTAATAGATAATAGAAAAAGTTAGGTTTTTTTTAATATTTAATATTGAATTTGTTAAAATAGAAAAATATATAGTCAAGAAAGAAGATCTAGAATATATCTAGATGTGTGTGTCTATTTATCTATATTCTATATTTATAGATATTGAATCGCGGTAAAGTATTCTAATTCAATAAAGATTTCGCGGGCGAATATTTACTCTTTCCTGTCTTATTTGTTAATTTATATTATAACCTTACCAAATAAGGCAATTTTTTTGGTTTGTTCCGCCATCCCACCCAATGAAGTATTAGGATTCTTTTCAATAAAATCCTATGCAGTCATAGGTTCTGTCGTTCCCACTACTTCTCCTTTAATGGTTAGGTCTGAATTCCACAATGGAGCTTCCAAAAAATTTCTTTCCAAGTCAATTTTCTCAGTTTTATTAACCCGGGCCGCTCTTTATTATTGCTTCAAATTTGTATTTCTTGTTTCGAGTTACGATTTCGAATTCTCTGTTATTTTTATTATATTGATGCTTTATCACATTGCCTTTTATGATGTAATTCATAGACCATACATATTGGAATCCTATATCTTTCTTATTCCTCTTCTTTCTTTCTATCATCCCTCCTTTTATCCACATCCCTTTAGTTTTGCTTCACAACCTAGAATCCGTTTTCTTTTTTAGAGATAAAATTGCAGTTGCTACAACTATATGATAGATCTACTCATTTATGATAGATGTATTTATTCATATAGTGACTGTTTCTTAGTTAGGATCTCGACAATACGAAGCAATAGGTTGGTTATTAGTTAATTTTCTATAATTACTAAGTTTTTTTCTTTTTATAGTAGGGTTCAATCAATTTTTTTTGAATCTCCATTTTCGACTCTAAAGAAAAAACTAACGAGTCACACACTAAGCATAGCAATTATATTAAAAGATTTATCAATTTTCATTAAATCTTATAGAAAGAGGTAGAATTTCTTCTTTTTTTTTTTCAGGGATTTCAGGAAAAAGTAAGGCTCTTGTCATTTTTTATTCTATCACTGAACAGAATGGGAAGACAAAGCTAATTATTCTTCGTCCACAAATATCCAAATTTTTACACCTAATACTCCATAGATAGTTCGAATTGGATAGCAGCAATAATCAATTTTAGCGCGAATTGTTTGGAGGGGAAGTCTACCCTTTTTGATGCATTCGGCACGTGCAATTTCTTTCCCTGCGAGACGACCTGCAATTTTTACTTTTACTCCCCTTATATCCGCTTTTTTAGTTAATTCAATGGCTTTTTTCATTGCCTTTCGGAATGAAACTCTATTTTTTAATTGGAAAGCTATATATTCTGCAAGAATGTTAGGTTGTCTATAAGGTTCTTTAACTTTTTCAATAGCAATATTAAGTCTCTGGTTTACAGAATTAACTTCCTTTTGTAGATCTTTCTCTAATTCTTCGATTGCTCCTTTTTTCTTTAATAAATTGGGGAATCCAATATGGATTATGACGTGGATCGTATCGATTTCTTTTTGAATTTCTATATGTGTAATTACTTCGGAACTTGAGCCTGAGTCCATTTTTCTATTATGTGTAATTACTTCGGAACTTGAGTCTGATTCTATTTTTCTATTCGAGCCTTTTTTCCTATTCTTTTGTATATAGTTCTTGATACAATTCCGTATTTTTTTATCTTCCTGTAGACCTTCAGAATAATTTTTTGGTTGTGCGAACCAAAAAGAATGGTGATTTTGGGTTGTACCAAGTCTGAAACCGAGTGGATTTATTTTTTGTCCCATATTTTTCTATTCTATTTTTTTTATTGGGAATCGAAATCTTAGATGGATCTAAAGATTATTTAGATTTCTTTACTATATTTAGTACAATTGTTATATGACACATGGTTTTTTTTATGGGAGAACTACGTCCTCGAGCTCGAGGTCTGAATTTTTTCATAATAGTACTCTTACTGACTTCGGCTTTAGTGATGAATAAATTCGCTTTGTCGAAATCCCTATAATGAGTAGCATTTGCTGCTGCCGAATAAACCAACTTTAGGATGGGATAAGATGCTCGATAAGGCATGAGGTTCAGTATCATAACAGTTTCTTCGTAGTAACGCCAGCGAATCTCATCAAGAACTCTTTGTGCTTTGAAAACAGACATATGGATGCGTTTTTGTGCTTTGAAAACCCGTTCGAACTTAAGTAGACGATCGGTTGGAACTTTCCTTGCGAGTTTCCTTAGCCCACTCTTCTTCTTCTTTATTCTAGGGGTATACTTTACCAGTTTGAAACTTGTCATAAATAAGGTTATTCTCCGCCTATCTCTTTTTTTTTTTATTTTGAATCTTTCTATTCTGAATTCAGTTAACGACGAGATTTAGTATCTTTTCTTGCACTTTCATAACTCGTGAAATGCCGAGTAGGCACGAATTCCCCCAATTTGCGACCTACCATAGGATTTGTTATGTAAATAGGTATATGTTCCTTTCCATTATGAATCGCGATTGTATGGCCAACCATTGCGGGTAGAATGCTAGATGCCCGGGACCACGTTACTATTGTTTCTTTCTCCTCCTTCATATTGACCTTTTCGATTTTTGCCAATAAATGATGAGCTACAAAAGGATTCGTTTTTTTTCGTGTCACAGCTGATTACTCCTTTTTCCATTTTAAAGAGTGGCATTCTATGTCCAATATCTCGATCGAAGTATGGAGGTCAGAATAAATAGAATAATGATGAATGGAACAAAGAGAAAAATCCTTTAGCTGGATAAGGGGCGGATGTAGCCAAGTGGATCAAGGCAGTGGATTGTGAATCCACCATGCGCGGGTTCAATTCCCGTCGTTCGCCCATCGCATTATTGCAAATTCCTAAAATGCAATTTTCCATATTCCTAGTTACGTATTTACTTACGGCGACGAAGAATAAAACTATCACTATATTTTTTCCTTTTCCTAGTTCTTCTTCCAAGCGCAGGATAACCCCAAGGGGTTGTGGGTTTTTTTCTACCAATGGGGGCTTTCCCTTCACCGCCCCCATGGGGGTGGTCCACAGGGTTCATAACTACCCCTCTTACTACGGGGCGTTTACCTAGCCAACACTTAGATCCGGCTCTACCCAAACTTTTTTGGTTCACCCCAACATTACCCACTTGTCCGACTGTTGCTAAGCAATTTTGGGATACCAAACGGACCTCCCCAGATGGTAATCTTAAAGTGGCCGATTTACCCTCTTTTGCAATCAGTTTCGCTACAGCACCTGCTGCTCTAGCTAATTGCCCACCCCTTCCACGTGTGATTTCTATGTTATGTATGGCCGTGCCTAAGGGCATATCGGTTGAAGTAGATTCTTCTTTTCTCTCAAAAAACCCCTTCCCAAACTGTACAAGCTTCTTCCAAAGCATACAGCTTTCTAGATGTATATGACGATCTCTAGACAGATGGATCTTATATGAATCGTATGATGAAGTACCACATGAGTGGATATATAGGAAAGGAATCCAAATCTGCCGAATCGCTCATGTTATGATCTTCTACATCCTAGGTCTCCGCGTTCCGTCATCTGGCTTATGTTCTTCATGTAGCATTCAGATCGAATGACTCTATGAAATTACGTCGATACTTCCACATATTATGGGTAACGTAGGAGACATCCCTATTTTCCCCGGGGGTCTTAATTACCACTGCTTAGCTTTCAATTCGCCTCTGACCATCAAATTAAATGTGAATAACCCGTCCTCCTCTCTTTGAAACAAGGGGCGCTTCCGGTTCTGTGCGTGCTTCAAACAATTTTGTCTTCTCCATATTACCATATCTCTAGAGTCAATAATTTTCTATGAGGAACTACTGAACTCAATCACTTGCTGCCGTTACTCAACAGTTTTCTGTTGAGGTCTATCCCGTAGAGGTAGTCAAATTGGATCAGTGATCGATTTCTAGGTTTCGTCGTAAACCTAATTGGTTACTTCCAATTACGTAAATCAATAGTTCAAACCGCACTCAAAGGTAGGGCATTTCCCATTGATATAGGAACTTTTGTACCAGAAACAATAGTATCTCCAATTATAGCCCCTCTGGGATGTAAAATATATCTCTTCTCACCATCCCCATAGTGTATGAGACAAATGTCTGCATTTCGATTAGGGTCGTATTCTATGGTTACGATTCTACCAGATATGTCTTTTTGATTCCGTCGAAAATCGATTTTACGGTATAGGCGCTTATGACCTCCCCCTCTATGCCTTGCGGTAATGATTCCTCTGGAATTACGACCTTTACCACAACGGTGCCGTCCATGGATCAAATTATTTCGTGGATTGGATTTCACTTGCCTGTCTACGGTTCCCTTGCGTGTGCTCGGGATAGGTGTTTTGTATAAATGTTTCGCCGTATTATTAAGTATTCTCCTTTAGTTTTTTTCTCTATCTAGAAGTGGAATAGAATAACCCGGTTGAAGGGTA